GAAAAGTGGTTGAAAGAATTCAACCAATTTAGTATTCAAGTCAATGATGTATTACATTAATTCGATTCATTCAACCTTATTTTATTTAATTTTATTTAAATATTAAAAATATTAAAAATTATAACGATAAAGTAAAAAAAGTAAAATAAAGTCAAAGCGGGTAGCGGGAATCGAACCCGCATCGTTAGCTTGGAAGGCTAGGGGTTATAGTCGACGTTGATTCATAATTTTTAACGTCTCTAATTCAAAACTGAACGTGAAACTTTGGTTTCATTCAGCTCCTTTATGGAAGGTGGATAAATTCCCAGATTCAGATATGAACGAAATAAAAAATCTGACCCATAACGTCTATGTCAGCTTTTATGTCTGAATCTATTCAGAACAACCCGCTTTCTAGACGATCCCTATAGAAAGGGGTGTTATATTCTAACAATCTTTCTAGTTACTTCGTTCTCTACTTCTATTTGAAAGAATCCTTAGGAAAAGCATTTTGTTTCCACCGAGCTAAAACAATTTATCGATGTCTTTAATAAACCAAAGACATTGTTTAATAGCTGTTTTGCTTCAATTTCCCCTACAGAAATGAAAAATTGAAGATTTAGTTACGATTAGAAATACGCGTTTTATCTTTATCCATGGGTCCTTTACTTATACTCATTCAATTGGAAGTATTGATCCAATAAAAAAATTATGTTTCGTAATCTTATAATCCAATTTTTCAATTTAAAATTGATTCGTGGATAAAAATCACGAGAATTTATATTATTCCTCGAATTTTTCATTGAGAGGGAAAGGATTCAATCCTTTTAAGAACTAAAGTTTTTGTTCGGAATGAATATTAATCAAACCGAAAGACCCTTTAACTATATAAAGGGTTAAAGAACGAATCACACTTTTACCACTAAACTATACCCGCTACAATCAGATTATTGTATCTAAATGGACCTTTTGTCGACCTTAATCACAAAACCAAAACAAAACATCAGAAAAAAATTATGAAAACTAGAGCGTTTACCTTTTGTATTTGTATCAGAGGACCTAATGAGATTTGGAAACGAGTATTCATTTTAATAACTAAATAACAAGTGCTTTTTTGCCCGAGGTTTTTGTCTCGAACTTAATCCATAACACAAAAATAGATTGTGGTAAGAAACGAGAGTTCCTTTTTTCTTATTTAAACCGGAATAAAAGGACTAACTAAGAAAGAAATAGCACGTTGATTCTCTACCATTTGATTCTATATCATAGATATTGATATTTTTTTATTTATTATTTTTTTTTTCAATTTTCTAAACCTTTTGATTTATGATTTGTTGGAATATGATTTGTTGGAACAAAAGGGCGGGCCCGGCTAAGGACTGACCAGGCCGGGCCGTGGAACTAAAAAGCCCCTTCGGACGAAATTAAAAAATAAGAGTATATACTATGACGAGCGTTTTCAAGCCTTATTTTTTATAATGTAACATAGTATTATCCTTTTTCAATTGGGAGGAGAGATGGCTGAGTGGACTAAAGCGTCGGATTGCTAATCCGTTGTACGAGTTTTTCGTACCGAGGGTTCGAATCCCTCTCTTTCCGTTTTCGTTGATGACTTAAGTATTTTTTTTTCGAATTTATCGAGAGCTATTTTTTTATTACTAGTAATAAAAAAAGAATTAGTGGAATAGATAAAATCTTACTAAATAACAGTTTAAAATCAAGCAAAGAAAACCTTATTTTTTATTCTTCACGTCCAGGATTACGTCCTGGATCATTAGACAGGAATCCGAAGATAAAGAGAGAAACAAAGAATATCACTACCGTGTAAACAAATAGTTTGAGAGTAAGCATTACACAATCTCCAAGATTTTTTTAGGAAAAAAGAGAATAGATTCTCCACTTTTATACTACTATACTACATACCCGATTTTTTTTTTTTCGAATAAATCATGAATTTGTCTGGGACTTTATTAAAATTAAAAATATCATCGGAAACTTACAGCAGCTTGCCAAACAAAGGCTAAGAGAAAAAAGAACAGGGGTATCACTGGCATAACATCGACTATTGGATTCAAAAAAGCGTAGGCTTCGGGCAATTTGCCAACGAAAAAACTACTGGAATAAAGAGCAGAATTAAGGTAGATACAGATCAAACTAAAAATATTAAGCATAACAAACATTTTGTTTTTGGGGATAATTGTATTTATTTTGATTGAGTTGTTAATAAATTTAATTGAGTTTTTTATTATTATAGATATGTTATTATTGATAGAAGAAAAAAATGAATAAAAATAAAATAAGATAGACGAAAAAACTTTATTTTATTTAAAAACTTTATTTTATTTGAATTCACCCAATCAAAAATTCTTCTATATCTCAAATCAAAAGAGAATAGAATAAATAATACTTTCGTACAATATCTTAATTGAATTATATGTAATGATCAATAAATTCAGTTTAATTCTATGTCTACGTGTATAGTTTCCATGTAGAAAAATTCTAATAATCCATTTTATAAAAAATAGATATTTAGACTGGAGTTGACGAATAACCCGTACCAATATTAGTGTTTATTTATTAGTATCGAATAGAAATAAATGGGGCGTGGCCAAGTGGTAAGGCAACGGGTTTTGGTCCCGCTATTCGGAGGTTCGAATCCTTCCGTCCCAGAGCATACCCAGTATACATGTATATATATTATTATATAATCATTATATTAACATAATAATATCAATATATTTATATATATATATAAAATATATCATAATAAAATAATATATTTATATATATAAAGATTGCTTTTTAGAACAGCCTTCCGTATTAAGATAATCTGTATTAAGATTACTAATAGAATATTAGTATATAATCTAGTATAGAATCTGATTATTATTTTTTAATAATTGGCGGAATCATATCTTTTGCACAAATTTGTTTGAGTTCAAATAACACGCATATGAAATGGGAAATTGAATTCAGTTGCAATTCGTTAAATAACAATGATTTTACAGTATAAATATGAAAAAATAACAACATAAAATTTCAATCTTGTCTTACATCAGTGTTTTTTATCTATCTTTTTTTAATCACATACTGTTTATTCCAATATGAATTTATCTCTCTCTTACTAATGATAAACGGATGATAAAAAACAAAAGGTCCTTGCTGTAAAACTTTATGTTTTGCAAAATGAAAATAATTATATCGGATAGGAGATTTTTCAATCAATTAAATCTTTGTAATGAACCGCTAGAAGTATAAGTTCTTGGTACTTGAAGAAGTGTGAAATTGTTGAATTTATTCTATCACTATTATCTTACTTGAAGATACAGATTCAAAATAACTTGATTTCTTCGTATTATATTTATTTATTCCTGTTATATCAGTTATAATTTAGTTAACTAATTTGATTTTTCCAATAATAGAAAAATAGAAAAAGAGTTTCAAATTTAGAATGATATAAATAAAAGAATCAAAATAATTTATAAAAAAAGGAGTTCTATTTTTATTTTATAGAATTTCCAAGATTAAATTCTATTAATCTAAAAAAAAGGGGTTAAATTGATTTATTCTTATTCTTGCTGAGACTCTCCTTTTTTTCATATAGAAGAAAAAGGTATAGATTACTATGTACCAACCGAACCAATGATTATTCATGATTTCATAATTGAATCAATTACATATGGGTTCCAAACTGAAGGAATGTTATGGTAAAACTTCGTTTAAAACGATGTGGTAGAAAGCAACGTGCGACTTGAAGGACATGATCCGCTGTGGAGTCTTACATCCACCACTTTTATATATATTTATTATAGGAATGAAAGTGCTCTTGGCTCGACATTATTTGTTCTATTCCGCTGTAACCTCCTTTTTTTTTGGGGGGGGTGACAGAATATAGTATAGGATGGAGCTCGAGTAGAAAGTATTTTTTTATTTTTCAGAGGCAAGAATCTAGGGTTAGTATCAATCAACAAATTGGAACAACTTCGTAAGTATATTTTGATACATAAATTAAAAGGAGCCCATTCGAGAAAATTTCCAATTCAAAGGGAAGATTTGTTGAAATTGGTAAAACTCTTTCAATCAAATCAAAAAGTGTATTACGCAGGAATCAAACATTCGTATGATTCTTTGACATAAAGAAATCACAAAAAATGGTATGTTGCTGCCATTTTGAAAGATTTAAAGATCACCGAAGTAATGTCTAAACCCAATGATTCAAGGCAAAGATCCTGGAACAAGGAAATACCATTTTCAATTGTCTGAACAACTGGATCAGAATGAAGAATCAAAATGGATTCTTAAAGAAGACAGGCAATTAAAGGGTTAGAGACCGCTCAATAGATGCAGTATCTAAAATAAAATAAAGGGTTTCTCTTTTGCGTTATTTCAGAGTTATCCAACTTGAGTTATGAGGGTGCAAATATGACTAATTTTTTTGTTGGGTAAGAATAAGAAAAAAAGGGCTAAAATCAATAGTCTAATTAATTTGATGATTTGATGGATATATTTGATATTGTAATTCTATACATAGACATAATTTAGAATTTTCTCGAGCCGTACGAGGGGAAAACCTCTTATACGTTTCTAGGGGGGGTATTGTTCATCTATCCCAATGAGCCATTTATCGAATCGTTGCAATTGATGTTCGATCCCGACGAGAGGGAAGAGATCTTCGGAAAGTGGGTTTTTATGATCCGATAACCAATCAAATTTTTTTAAATGTTCCTGCTATTCTATACTTCCTTGAAAAAGGCGCTCAACCTACGGGAACTGTTCATGATATTTTAAAAAAGGCGGGAGTTTTTATGGAACTTCAGCGTTAATCAACAAACAAAATTCAATTAATGAAATAAAATAGAAAAAAAGATCAAGTGAATAAATAAGAAATGATATAGACGTAGAAGTAATGTGTTCTATAGACATAAAAATTTGACATTACCCCCGATGGGATGATTTTCGTTGGAACTCTTTGAACAAAAAAAAACAAAGGACTAAACCTGATTATTTTAGTTTTAGTTATTGAATAAACTTCGTTTTTTTCTACTTCTCCCCCGTCTTCCTTAATTAAGTCTTTCACTTAATATTCTATATAGTGATAGTGTAGTGCCAATCCAACACAAGTCTTTCGTTTTTTTATATTTCAATTAAAATTAATTATTTAATTTTAATTGATTGAAATCAAAATTGTTAGTTCTATTTAGAACTTGTTTTATCTTTTGTATGCTTACGCTTTTGTCAATATTAATATTGACAACAGTGTATCAAATAAATATAATCCGATCGTGGATAAACGGATCCATTTATCCCTGTTCCATAGATTTTATTTCATTCAAATAATCTTCTTAGATTTTCTGTCATACAGGAAGTCTTTTTTGATTAAGATTTAAATCAATCAAACTCGATATATACTAAATTAATGGATAATATAATATATAGAGAAGAGAGCCAGGAGGCGGTCTATAAATATTGGAAAATCTTTGACTTTATTTTATCTTTTATTTGAGAATTTTTATATTTTCATCGGATTTGTTCATTTTTATTATGTTTAGAGCGGGTTAGAGTTTTGTTTTCATTGTTTTTTTAATGGTTTGATTATGTTGTACCATTCAATTTCGTTATTTATTGGGATTCTGATTGTATCTACACATTCTAATTTGTTTATTTGGGTTGCTAACTCAACGGTAGAGTACTCGGCTTTTAAGTGCGGCTAGCATCTTTTACACATTTGTATGAAGAAACAGATTCGTCCATACCATCGGTAGAGTTTGTAAGACCACGACTGATCCTGAAAAGAATCAATGGAAAAAGCAGCATGTCGTAGCAATGGATAATTCTGAGAATATTTCATTCTTTCTTATTGAATAGGTCCAAAATCTTATTTCAATTGTTTCAATTCAATTAAAAAAGAATTTTTTTTTGGGGGGGGGGTCGAGTGAATAAATGGGTAGAGCCTTATTAGAGGTTCCAATTCTAGGGAAATAACAAAGTAACGAGCTTCTGTTCTTAATTTTTGAATGATTCCCCCATCTAATTAGATGTTAAAAATATATTAGTGCCTAATGCGGGAAAAGCTTTTCCGATGAGTGGATTAGAAATTTCTTATGAGTCCTAACTATTAGCTATTCCCCTTTATGGGGTAGAGATAAATGTGTAGAAGAAGGTAGTATATTGATAAAGAGATTTCTTTTTTCAAAATCAAAAGAGCGATTGGATTGATAAAATAAAGGGCTTCTAACTATCTTCTTATCCTATAAATGAATATCAATCTATTATCTGGAAAGGAAGGGGAGGTTCTAGAGAGTCCGTTGATGAGTTTGACTTGTTTCCGAGGTATCTAGTTTTTTCTTACTATAAATACCTTGTTTTAACTGTATCGTACTATGTATCATTTGATAACCCAATAAATCATCTATTTCTTTTCTGATTCAAAATTGAATTTTAAATGGAAGACTTTCAAGGATATTTCGAATTATATAGATCTCAGCAACACCATTTACTATACCCACTTATCTTTCGGGAGTATATTTATGCCCTTGCTCATGATCGTGGTTTAAATAGATCCGTTTTATTGGATAATGTAGGTTATGACAAGAAATCCAGTTTACTAATTCGAAAACGTTTAATTAGTCGAATGTATCAACAGAATCATTTGATTATTTCCGTTAATGATTCTAATCAAAATAAATTTTTGGGGTACCCCAAAAATTTGTATTCTCAAATGATATCGGAGGGATTTGCAGTCATTGTGGAAATTCCGTTTTCCCTACGATTAGTATCCTCCTTAGAGGAGACAGAAACCGTAAAATCTTATAATTTACGATCAATTCATTCAATATTTCCCTTTTTCGAGGATAAATTTCCACATTTAAATTATGCATCAGATGTACTAATACCCTACCCCATTCATCTGGAAATCTTGGTTCAAACCCTTCGCTACTACGTGAAAGATCCCTCTTCTTTGCATTTATTACGGCTCTTTCTTAATGAGTATTATAGTTGGAATACTCTTATTACTCGCCCAAAATCCATTTTTGCAAAAAGTAATCAAAGATTATTCTTGCTCCTATACAATTCTTATGTATGTGAATACGAATCTATTTTACTTTTTCTCCGTAACCAATCTAATCATTTACGATTAACCTCTTTTGGGATCTTTTTTGAGCGAATACGTTTTTATGAAAAAATAAAATATCCTGTCGAAGAAGTCTTATTTCCGGCCACCTTATGGTTCTTCAAGGATCCTTTTATACAGTATGTTAGCTATCAAGGAAAATCGATTCTGGTATCAAAAGATACTCCTCTTCTGATGAATAAGTGGAGATATTATCTTGTCAATTTTTGGCAATGTCATTTTTATGTATGGTCTCAACCAAGACGAATCCATATAAACCAATTATCCAAGCATTCCTTTGATTTTTTGGGTTATCTTTCAAGCATACGACCAAATATTTCAGTGGTACGGAGTCAATTGTTAGAAAATTCATTATTAATGGATAATACTATGAAGAAGCTTGATACATT